CTTTATCTATTGTATTTTCTTTTATTTGACCGATCATGAGAACAAAATTGACTTAATTGATATATATACAACTCCCACATAGATTTAGGAAAATGGATCAAATAATGTTTTATTTCAAGAAATAAATTAGTGGAAATTCCATAAATGAAACTACCTTAACTTTTCTGGTAGATCAATCACTACTTCAACTAAAAGGATACTTTCTTTGGTTTATACTTCATTAATAAAACTTAATTTGAACTTAATAGTATTTTTTTTTTGATAGAATACTTAATTTAACACTTCATTTAAAAATAGAAGTTTTAATCTAATAGAGATCTTAATCTAATATTATGTATATAACTTAATAAAAGAAACCCTAATATATATAATAATAATTAAAAATAAAATATAAAATATATAATAATAATTAAAAATAAAAATAAAAAAAATATAATATATATAAAAATATATATAAAAATATATATAATAACTAATAATTTAAATTAATATATATATTAATATATATATAATAATAAATATATAATATAATAATAAATATATAATATATATAATAATAATCTAATATTAATATAATAATAATTTAAAATACTATAATATAATTATAATTGAAATAATAATATTAATTTAAAATAATAATATTAATTTAAAATTAATAATAAAAAATTAAGAAAATAGTAAATAATGAAATATAAATAATTAACTATACACTATTGTATTATAGTGTATACATCATTATATTATTATAGTATAATGAATATATATGATATATAATGTATGATAGCGGCTCGGCTAATCTAATAATAATGGCATAATGACACATTTATGAACTCCAAATTTGTATGGAATGGAATCATTAAAGTAGAGTGGAAAGGGCCCTTCGGATCTAATCAGACCATTACTTACATGATTATCATTATTACAATTATTATCACATTATTTTCTATTTCTTTTACATTAATTTAGATTATTTTTTAGATTCTATTGATTGTATTGACAATTCCAAAAAACTGATCATACTATGATCATAGTATGAGGCTGGTCGGGCGGGTATGCCCCTATCGTCTAGCGGTTCAGGACATCTCTCTTTCAAGGAGGCAGCGGGGATTCGACTTCCCCTAGGGGTAGGGTACTGGGAAAGTAAGTTGATCGTGGCTTATTAATAATTGATAAGCCCATATCCATATCAATATCATATATGATATGGATTCTTCCTGGGTCGATGCCCGAGCGGTTAATGGGGACGGACTGTAAATTCGTTGGCAATATGTCTACGCTGGTTCAAATCCAGCTCGGCCCAAAAATTTGCCTCGCCGCTTTCTTTTGAGTATGATATGACCCCTTTTTCCAGAAATACCCGATATGTCAGAATAAAGAAAAAGTCCAATTTTTGTTGTTTTTTTATCTATCATGGAAGGGTTAATAATCCATATTATATCAATGATTCATAATCAATATTATCGCCATACTAATAATTAAAGGATTACTAGTTAACCTGTTTTATTCTTAATTATATGAATCACTAGATATAGTAGAGTCTATATCTAGACTATGTGTATATCCCTATTTCATTCGTGTCTATGTTATAAGACAGTAAATAGAATGTTGTTATGAAACCCTAAGACTATACACACTGTTCATCCTGCAGGGATTGTAGTTCAATTGGTCAGAGCACCGCCCTGTCAAGGCGGAAGCTGCGGGTTCGAGCCCCGTCAGTCCCGAACTAAGATCCGAAAAAATCTCTCAATTGGTGGTATGACTATATTGATTATTTTGATGGATACCCTAAAGGTATGACGTTTTCGATTGCTCTTAATCCATGAAATAGATTAGAGTATTAATATATCTTATGGGATAGGAGTACACGTATAAGGAGTATATATAAATGGTATTTATTGTATGATACACAATAATCTTACGAAAATAACCTTGACAGAGAAATTTTCATATAAAAAAACTTTTTTTTTATTTAATAGAATTAATATAATATAAAATTTTTTTAATATTTATTTAGAATACTTTTTCTTGAATTCTTTAATATTCTGTACTAGATAACCATTACTCTATTATTATCTATCCATTTTAGATATGAATAAATAAATATAATTGAATAATTATTCATATTCAATTTATAATAAATTAAAAATGAAATAGTCAAATTTGGATTTTGGTTGATTTAATAGTAATCCATTAGTGGATATACTAGCTTAGTATAGCTACGATTTTTGTGTAACCTTAATTTATAATTAGAAATTCTAAATAATTTATCTTATTCTCATTGTACACGGAATTATTTATCAGGGTGTTACAGTCCTAATTTAAGGGTTGATGAGGATATTATCCTAAGAAAATAAAAGAAAAACCAACCAAGGCCCTTTTTGGTCAATTTGAGTCGCTTTAGTACAAGAGTCTATTTTTGATACTATACTCCGACTTGGACACATATTTATCATACTTCCTCTTATTCAAAATTGAGGTCATCACAAAAAAATTAACTAAAAGTATACCACGTCATTTTTATTATTGCACTTCTACTGTTTGGGTGGCCAATGGAATACCGGTTAGATTATATCTCATCAGATAATTAATTGTATACATCTAAGCAAAAAATGAAGGGGACGTTTCATTTATATTATAAAATAATAAAAAAGAAAGAGTGAAAAGATAAGCTCTATTAATTCATTATCGGATCAGGAATCTCATTTTTGACTTGGTATGGATAAAAGATCTTCCTATGTTATACTATTCAATTCTCGACGATGAATCTATTTGATAGATTAGATATTGTTATTCATAACACGGATTCGATTTAGTATCATTAGGATGCAATTAATCCAATTTACATTACCTTACCTCTATGGGATTAGATCCCGAGTTATTGCGAAGAAAAAAAAAACAATAAGATTATGGAAGTAAATATTCTCGCATTTATTGCTACTGCACTCTTCATTCTAGTTCCTACTGCTTTTTTACTTATCATCTACGTAAAAACAGTGAGCCAAAATGATTAAGTTAACTGATACTTTGATTTCAGATTAGTCATTGAAGAAAGGAATTTAAACTTCAAGTCTTAAATGAAATGATTGGACTGGAATCCACACTATTTGAGATAGTATGGTAGAAAGAACTAAACTATATAATATAAATCTTTCTACCACACTATCGAGCTATCGAGTGTTGTATTGTAGACTCTCTGTTATTATCGAATATATATTTGTATACAGATATAGGCTTGACAACATAGATCAATCTCTGATACGTCTGTACACATAATATTTATTTATGTAAAGAAATATGTAAATTGAAATAAAATATCTCAAATTTAGAGTTTTTTTTGACTTTCTTGTCGTCGCTGCAGCTATTTGTATGAATTTTGACCCGACCAATCAAAAATAAATAATAATTTAATTGAAGGTCAACAGTTCTATTCTAATTTATAGGTTTCTTTTATAATGAGTATCCCGAGAAAACTTTTCAATTTAGAAAAAAAGTGTGGGCTAGTTTTATATAAAAGATATCAAAAAATCAAACCAAGAACAAGAAATAGAATCGTTTTTTCTTTTTTTTTAGCATTCTAAATAAATAAAGGATTGAGCTAGAATTAGATGATCGATGAAGTTGTATGGTAATTTATTAGGATCTGTAAAAAGGGAGTAGATTCCCCAATTTATCATTCATGCTTAAACATGAGATTACATGAAATGAGTTGATAAAGCCTAAATAAATAAAATTTCTAGAAGTCTAAAATGTTAAAATTATATGTAGATCGCTCAACACAAGCAAAATTTTTGATCTATAGGACCGGTGTTTGGACAACTACTAGGAGCTTTGAGTAGAAAGTATGTATTGCTGTTATAGTAATAACAGAACAACTTTCTCCTGGAACAGTAAATTTAAACAAAGAAGAAAACAAATAAAGCAAAAAAGTTGGCTTGTTTTTTATTATAATACCCCTACCCTAATTCTGGTAAGAATCAGTTCAACTACGTATTTGTATTCTGTTAATTTTCAAAAACTATAGAAATTATGCATTTTCTGCTCAAATTATTATTATTTAGTAGTGTATTTTATTATTGCTATTTTAATGTATTAAAGCAGAATTTGAAAACGGAGGCATCTTGATTTGAAACAGTTCGTAAAACATTAAACAACTGATACAATTAAATTATTAAATTAATAGTACCCCTAAAGTCCACTCCTACCCCAGACTACAAGTGAAAGGGAAAATGTAAAGACTACCATTAAAGCAGCCCAAGCGAGACTTACTATATCCATGTGATATATCTCCTTATGATATGAAATGAAAGAATTATTCCATTATTGATCACTAATCATAGTGGAATCAATGGTGCAGAGTCAAAATGGAATTATGAATTAAACCTATTGATGAAGCAATCCAACAAATTGATTTGTAACAAGTTCCTATATTTATAGCATTTCTGGTAGAATAATCGCATTTAGACACAAATACGATAGACATTTTTTGTAAATATCAAGCGAATACTTTTATCCTATAAAATATATAGGAATAGTCACACTTCCCTTTTTTATTTTTCTTGAGTTTTATAAGCAACAAAAAACATACACAAAAAGATATAACTACCAGCAAGCTAGATAACTAGCTATTTCATAGCTATAGTTTCTCTAAGCCTGTTATCGTTCTGTGAAAAAATGGGAAATGCCATGCACTATTCTTGTCTTGTTTTTTGCAATCTCCTGAAAGACAAAATTTTAACCTTTTTCCTATAAGGTACAATCAATCACTAATCAATAGTTATTAGTGACCACTAGGATTTTCTTATGAGTTTAGAGACAACGTCTCTTTTTTTATTGTCTTACATAAACTAATCCTAAATAAATTTCCCATCAGCCTAGCCAATTGAATCAGTAGATACTTACTCCCTTAGCTGAGATTTTAGAGTCTTTCCTACCATTTAAACCTAAGACTAAAAACCAAAAGAATTCCTTTTTTTTGACTCTTTTCTTTCACTCATAAGATT